AAAGAAAATATAATTTGTTTCTTCGTCTTTATAACAAAAATCAGAGGAATTTCTTGTGGCACGTTCACTAAAAAAAAGCCCTTTTGTCGCCAATCATTTATTAAAAAAAATAAATATGCTTAACATAAAAGCGGAAAAAGAAATAATAGTCACATGGTCCCGGGCGAACGACGGGAATTGAACCCGCGCATGGTGGATTCACAATCCACTGCCTTGATCCACTTGGCTACATCCGCAGGTCCCGGGCATCCACCATTATACCGAGAATGATCGGACATACTGTTGCGGTTCATAATGTAAAAGAGCACCCGCCTATTTATATAACGGATCATATGATAGGTCATAAATTTGGAGAATTTGTAACCACTATTAATTTCCGGGGACACGCAAAAAATGATAATAAATCGCGCCGTTAAGAATTCCTTAATTTTTAGTTTATATAAAAGTATATCGTTTATTAGTTTAGTGAGGAGTGAACCTTATGAAAAAGAACAAAAGTTTAGTAAGGAGTGAACCTTATGAAAAATAGCAAAAATAATAAAAAAGGGGTCAATCAATATAATCAATATACAGAAGTGCGTTCTATAGGAAAATATATCTCTATGTCCGCTCACAAAGCAAGAAGAGTAATTAATCAGATTCGTGGACGTTCCTATGCGGAAACACTTATGATACTCGAACTTATGCCGTTTCGAGCATGTTATCCAATTTTAAAATTAATTTATTCTGCAGCAGCAAATGGAAACCACAATATGGGCTTCAACGAAGCAAGTTTAATCATTAGTCAAGCTCAAGTCACAGAAGGGAACACTATGAAAAAGTTAAAACCCCGGGCCAGGGGACGGGGTTATCCGATAAAAAGACCCACTTGCCATATAACTATTGTACTTAAAGATTTACAAACAAAAGAATAAATTTTGGATTCTTTAACACAAATATAATAGAAAAATATTAACCAAGGATCAAATACAACATTTTATGTTCAAAAAAACCTGTATGAAAAAAAATAAAATAATAAGTACTATACTAAGATGTCGTGATATGTATAGTATCACTAGTAGGGGATTATGGGACAAAAAATAAATCCACTTGTTTTCCGACTTGGTGCAACCCAAAGTCATCGTTCTATTTGGTTTGTACAATCAAAAAAATATTCCGAGGAGTTACAAGAAGATCACAAAATACGAAATTGTATCAAAAATTATGTACAAAAAAATATTAAAATATCCTCAAGTGGTGAGGGAATTGCATGTATAGAGATTCAAAAAAAAACCGACTTGATTCAAGTCATAATCTATATGGGATTCCCAAAGTTATTAATAGAACCTGGAAAAAGCGAAGAATTACAGATGAATGTACAAAAAGAACTTAATACTGTGAACAGAAAATTAAACATAGCTATTTCACGAATTTCAAATCCTTATGGGCACCCTACTATTCTTGCAGAATTTATAGCGGGACAATTAAAAAGTAGAGTTTCTTTTCGCAAAGCAATGAAAAAAGCTATTGAATTAACTGAACAGGCGGGCACAAAAGGCATTCAAATACAAATAGCGGGGCGTATCGACGGAAAAGAGATTGCCCGTGTTGAGTGGATCAGGGAAGGTAGAGTGCCTCTACAAACTATTCGTGCTAAAATTGATTACTGTTCCTATACAGTTAGAACTATCTATGGGGCATTAGGTATAAAGATTTGGAGATTTGTAGACGAATAAAAAATATTATATATTTGATTTCTATTTAGATCAATCGGGTATAAAAAAAAAGTTTCTTTCATTCTTTTTTTTGTATGTTAAATTAAAAAAAAATAAGAATCCTATAAGGTTGGATAAAAATTAAATTAATTATTTTTTTTATAATTGCTATGCTTAGTGTGCGACTCGTTGGTTTTTTTAGGATTGGAGTAAAAAAAAGCCGAGCCCAGAGTCATAGTATTAACTAATAACCAACTCATCCTTTCGCACTATCTGGATATAAGGAATCAGTAGCGATATGATATATTGGTCATATCATTGTAGCAACTGAAATGTTAAAAAAAAAGAACAAACATCTATTTGATTATGAGTAGTGAAACTAAAGTATAAAGATAAAAGGAAAGCTGATAGAAAGAGAAAAAAAATATGACTGATATAGAATTCCAATATGTAAGGCCAACAATTAATTTAATAAATGTAATAAAGCATTAATACTGATTGAGTTTTAATTAACTCAAATTATTCTATGTAAGAATAACTAAAGAAACAAAATCAAGAGCCCAGAGTCAATAAAGACTGAGAAGGTTGACTCAAGAACAAATGTAATTAAAGGCTCCATTGATTCTAGAATTTAGACCTAACCATTAATAGCGAAGTGATGGGAACGACAGAACCTGTGATTGCATAAGATTCTATTCCAAAGGAATTTTAACGATTCATTGGGTAGGATGGCGGACCAAACTAAGAACCACTTCATTTATTTTGAAAAAGCATGTCATTAATTAATCCTACAACAAAAGTAATGTCATGAACTAATCCTATAAAACTGAACATTAAATAGAGTAAATATTCGCCCGCGAAAATTTGGAAGATTTTTAAATTGTAGTTGATCGAATATCTAATAAAAGTAAATGTGAATTTATAATAGATTGATTATCAAAGGCTTGCATAATTTAATATATTGTTTCCATATATTATTGATTAAATATAAATAGATGTATATTATTTTATAATTATAATTGTTTCATTCGCGAGGAGCTGTATGAGATGAAACTATCATGTCCAGTTCTGTAGTAGAGATGGAAATAATAAATTACCATCAACTATAACCCCAAAAGAACCCGATTTCGTAAACACCATAGAGGAAGAATGAAAGGAATATCTTTTCAAGGTAATCGTATTTGCTTTGGACGATATGCCCTTCAAGCGCTTGAACCTGCTTGGATCACATCTAGACAAATCGAAGCAGGACGGCGAGGAATGACCCGAAACGCACGCCGTGGCGGAAAAATTTGGGTACGTATATTTCCCGACAAACCAGTTACAGTAAGACCTACAGAAACACGTATGGGTTCAGGAAAAGGCTCCCCTGAATATTGGGTAGCTGTCATTAAACCAGGTAGAATACTTTATGAAATGAGCGGAGTACCAGAAAATATAGCCAAAAAAGCTATTTCAATAGCGGCATCAAAAATGCCTATACGAACTCAATTCATTATTTCAAGATAGGGGTGTAGAACCAAACGAAATAGGATAAAAAAAAAATTTTTAGGTTTTTTTATTTTGACTAAACAATATATTTTTTTTACGGCGCTTTTGCATTGAAACAAAAGAAAAAAATTATATGATTCAAGCTCAAACCCAAAAGATATAAAGTATATGATTCAAGCTCAAACCCATTTGAATGTTGCGGATAACAGCGGAGCCCGCAAATTGATGTGTATTCGAATTATAGGAACTAGTAATCGACGATATGCTCAAATTGGGGACGTTGTTGTTGCTGTAATCAAGGAAGCAATACCAAATACACCACTCGAAAGATCAGAAGTGATCAGAGCCGTAATTGTCCGTACTTGTAAAGAACTCAAACGTAAAAATGGTATGATAATACGATATGATGACAATGCTGCGGTTGTTATTGATCAAGAAGGAAATCCAAAGGGAACTCGAATTTTTGGGGCAATTGCCCGGGAATTAAGACAGTTAAATTTCACTAAAATAGTTTCATTAGCACCTGAAGTATTATAAGATTAGGACATAATACAGTTTATCGTATTTCAATGAAATTAGTAGATTTAAGTTAATTTAGTAGATTGTTTGTATCTCATGTATATGCCTTTAATAATTCATAAATGTTTAACATTTAATTCAAAAAGAGCATGTTGCTTATATCAAAATTCGGGAACAACTGGAATCTTAGTTTATTATGAGTAAAGACACTATTGGTAACCTATTAACCTATATACGAAATACTGACATGAATAAAAAAAGAACAGTTCGAATACCATATACTAAAATTGGTGAAAACATTATTAAAATCCTTTTACGAGAAGGTTTTATTGAAAACATGAGGAAACATCTGGAAAACCACAAATGTTTTTTAGTTTTAACCCTACGACATAGAAAAAATAGGACGGGACAAAATATAATTATTTTAAATTTAAAACAGATAAGTCGGCCCGGTCTACGAATCTATTCTAACTATCAAGGAATCCCGAGAATTTTAGGCGGAATGGGGATTGTAATTCTTTCTACTTCTCGAGGTATAATGACAGACAGAGAGGCTCGAATAGAAGGAATCGGAGGAGAAATTTTGTGTTATATATGGTAAGCTTTATGCTATCCCAATTAGAAAATAAACTCTCATATTTTTGACACAAGAGAAGAAGTGGGATTACGTCTCCCACATTACTTGATACCCCAATAGACAATTAAAAGAACAAAAACGCGTTGATTACAGTTTAATTTATCATTTTGGAGATACAACTTTCCAATGGTATGCTCGTGATTTGATAATGAAAAGAAGATTCTCAATTATCGTTCAAAACGGATTATACATAATTAATATTTAGATAAATAATACATAACTTGCTGTAAATAGCGTCAAAATTGAGGCCAGTTATTATGCCTCAACCAGAGATCCTATAATTTATTGACTCTGAAACAATGCTGAGAGTGATTAAGAGGTTTTTTACTATTTCAAGAAATTTATTCTCTTCAAAGAAATTCAAACAATATTAAATTAAGGAACGACAAACATGAAAATAAGGGCCTCTGTCCGCAAAATTTGTGAAAAATGTCGACTGATTCGTAGGCGAGGACGAATTATAGTAATTTGTTCCAACCCCAGACATAAACAAAGACAAGGATAATTTTGATAAAAAAAAAGGGGGGGTACTCGATAAATCTAAAGTACCCAACGTCCAAATAAAAAAAGGAATCTATCCGTTTTGACATTAAATGGATATATCCATACCATATCGCTGACTTAAATTTCTTATATTATAAAAAATGGAAAAACCTATA